AAATTGGTTTAAAGATGGTATTCAGATAAAAATAGTATTTCCTTTTTTTTTGAAACCTTGGCACAGATCCAAATTGAGGCCCTCTTTTTCTTCTTATAAAGATCTAAAGAAAGAACAACAAAAGTTTTCTTTTTTAACGGCTTGGGGAACGCAAACTACCCTTCCCTTTGGTTCTGTCCCCCCCAAACCTTCTTTTGTTAAGCCTATTTTTAAAGAATTAAAAAAAAAACTTCGAAAAACGAAAAATAATCATTTTCGAGTTCTAAGCGTTTTAAAAGAAAGAACAAAAAATTTTGTACAAGATTCAAAAGAACCAAAAGGGATGGTTATCAAAAACGTTTTATTTCTGTTTATAAAAAGAATAAAAAAAGAACTCTTAAAAGTACATTCAACTCGATTCTTTATATTGAGAAAGGTGTATGAAAATGGCGAAACTAACAAAAAAAAAGATTCTATAATTAGGAATCAGATAATTCACGACTCGTTTAGAAAAATTCAATCTACAGATAATACGAATTTTTCACTGAGAGAAAAAAAAATGAAAAATATGACTGATAGAACAAGCACGATCAGAAAGAAAACAAAGAGTCTTACAAAAGAAAAAAACAGCAACGCCAAAAAAAGAAGTAGTCCTAACAAAACAAGTTATAATGGAAAAGAAAAATCACCAAAAAATTTTTTGAAAATATTAAAAATAAAAAGAATAAGCACTCGATTAATCTATAAATTAGATTTGTTTATAAAAATTTTCATTAAAAGAATATACATCGATATCTTTCTATGTATCATTCATATTGCCAAAATTCCTACACAACTAGTTCTTGAATCAAGAAATTTTTGTTTTGATAAATACATTTACAATAATAAAACAAACCAAGAAATAAAAAAGAAAAAAAACAAAAAAGAAATTAACTTTATTTCGACTCTAAAAAGTGAACTTTACAATATTAAGAATAGTAAGAGGAATTCACCTCTTTTTTTTGACTTATCCTCTTTATCACAAGCATATGTATTTTACAAATTATCACAAACCCAAGTTATTAATTTGTATAAGTTAGGATCTTTTTTTGAGTATCATGGAACTCCCGTTTTTCTTAAGACTGCAATAAAAAATTATTTTGTAACACAAGGAATATTTCATTCCCAAGTAAGACATACAAAACTTTCAAGTTCTGAAACGAATCAATGGAAAAACTGGTTAAGAGGTCATTATCAATACAATTTATCTCAGATTAGATGGTCTGGATTAATACCACAAAAATGGCGAACTACAATAAATGAAGGTGGTATGACCCAAAAAAAAGATTTAACAAAATGGAATTCGTATGAAAAAGACCGATTACTTTATCACAAAAAACAAAAGGATTTTAAAGTATATCCATTAGCAAACCAAAAAGATAATTTTCCAAAATACTATATATATAATCTTTTCTCATATAAATCTATTAATTATGAAATTAAGAAGTCTTTCTATATTATTTATGGATCACCATCAGAATTAAATAACAACCAAAAATTTACTTTTAATTACAAAAATTATAAACAAAATTTATTTGAAAGCCTGGAGGAAATTCCTATCAATCATTATCTAGAAAAAGGCGATATTCTGTATATGCAAAAAAATCCAGATAGAAAATATTTTGATTGGACAATTCTCAATTTTTTTCTAAGACAAAAAATAGATATTGAGGCCTGGACCAAAATGGATTATAACAATAATATAAATACTAAGCTTGGAAGTAAGAATTACCAAAAAATTGAGAAAATGGATAAAAACGATATTTTTTATCTGATGATTCCTCAAGATTTAGAAAGAAATCCAATCAATGACAAGAAACTCTTTTTTGATTGGATGGAAATGAATGAAGAAATCCTAAATCCAATATCGACAAATCTGAAACTTCCGTTTTTCCCAGAATTTGTGCCACTTTTTAATGTATACAAAAAAAAACCATGGATTATACCAAGCAAATTACTTCTTTTCAATTTAAAAAAAAAGAAAAACATCAATGAAAAGAAAAAATTCCATTTTTTTAGACCATCTAATGAAAAAAGATATTCTGAATTAATGAATCGAAATCAAGAAGAAAAAGAACCCGCGGGCCAAAGAAGCCTTGGATCATATTCACAAAACCAAGATAAAATGAAAAAACAATATAAGATCCGGAATAAGATGAAACCAGAAATGATTTTCTTACGGAAACACTATTTGCTTTTTCAATGGATAATAGACGATGGTTTAATTCCGAATTTAACTGAAAGAATGATCAATAATATCAAGATATATTGTTACTTGCTTGGACTGAGAAATCCAAGAGATACTACTCTATCGTCCATTCAAAGAAAAGAAATAAATCTGGATATAATGGTGATTCGAAAAAAACTGACTCCTATAGAATTGAAAAAAAAAGGGATATTTTTTATCGATCCCATTCGTTTGTCTGTAAAAAACGACGGATACTTTCTTATCTATCAAACAGTAGGTATATCGTTGGTTCATAAGAGTCAGTACCAAACTCCTCAAAGATATCGAGAACAAAGATATATCAATAAAAATAAATTGGATGAATCTATCCCAAGATATCAAATAATAATTCGAAAAAGAGACAAAAAACATTATGATTTTATCGTTCCTGAAAAGATTTTATCATCTAGACGTCGGAGAGAATTGAGAATTCTAATTTCTTTCAATTCAAAGAATATAAATAGTGTGGATAAAAATCGAGTATTTTGTAACAAAAAAAACATAAAAAAGAGGAATTCTTTTTGGGATAAAAAAAAGCATCTTGATAGAGATAAAAACGAATTAATTAAATTAAAGTTATTTCTTTGGCCTAATTATCGATTAGAAGACTTAGCTTGTATGAATAGATATTGGTTTAATACCAATAATGGAAGCCGTTTTAGTTTGTTAAGAATATATCCACAATTTAAAATAGGTTGATGGTACATCTTTCCTATATATTCTATATTCTGTACCATATAGAAAAGCACACAGATGCACATATGCCCTGTCTTACGTCCCAGTCTAATATTAAACTATTTTTATTTAATACTAAGTCAATGACGTATCAATTTGGTTGGATAAAATCTATAAAATATATAAAATAAACGAATCTATGGAATATTCCGAATTTTAGGTCTAAATTTTTTGACGTTGTAAGTGTAAAAACGTACCATCTACTTTTTTATCCCTGTCCAACTCAAACTCAAATTCTTGTGTATACTAATTACTACATTAAAATAACTAATATTTATTATTACTGATCGATAAAATAAAATATATTTTTATATAATTATAAATTTAAAGGGTAGAGGGAGCTTTTTTAATGATAAAAAATCCATTCAGTGCAATTATTTTGAAAGAAGAAAACGAAGACAACAAGGGGTCTGTTGAATTTCAAGTAGCGAGTTTCACCAATAGGATACGGAGACTTACTTCACATTTGGAATTGCACAAAAAAGACTATTTATCTCAGAGAGGTCTGCGTAAAATTCTAGGAAAACGTCAACGTCTGCTCGCCTATTTGTCAAAAAAAAATAGAGTACGTTATAAAGAATTAATCGGCCAGTTGGAGATTCGAGAAACAAAAAATTATTAATTTGAAGAGTCGTTTTGAATTTTCGCTTAAATTTTGATGAACCTCTTTTTGCTTTCAGCAATTCATGGAAGAATGAATCGGGAAAAAAACCTATGACTGCACCAGCTACACGAAATGACCTTATGATAGTCAATATGGGTCCTCAGCACCCATCAATGCACGGTGTTCTTCGACTCATTGTTACTCTAGATGGTGAAGATGTTATTGACTGCGAACCCATATTGGGTTATTTACATAGAGGAATGGAAAAAATTGCGGAAAACCGAACAATTATACAATATTTACCTTATGTAACACGTTGGGATTATTTAGCTACTATGTTCACTGAAGCAATAACTGTAAATGCACCAGAGCAGTTAGGCAATATTCAAGTGCCTAAACGGGCCAGCTATATCAGAGTCATTATGTTAGAGTTAAGTCGTATAGCTTCGCATTTGTTATGGCTTGGCCCTTTTATGGCAGATATTGGGGCCCAGACCCCCTTCTTCTATATTTTTCGAGAAAGAGAATTGATATATGACCTATTCGAAGCTGCTACCGGTATGCGAATGATGCATAATTATTTTCGTATTGGAGGAGTCGCTGCTGATTTACCTCATGGCTGGGTAGATAAATGTTTGGATTTTTGTGATTATTTTTTAACAAGAGTTACTGAATATCAAAGGCTTATTACACGGAATCCTATTTTTTTAGAGCGAGTTGAGGGAGTAGGTATTATTGTCGGAGAGGAGGCAATAAATTGGGGTTTATCGGGACCAATGCTACGAGCTTCTGGAATACAATGGGATCTTCGAAAGGTTGATCATTATGAGTCTTACGATGAATTTGATTGGGGAGTTCAATGGCAAAAGGAAGGGGATTCATTAGCTCGTTATTTAGTACGAATCAGTGAAATGACAGAATCAATAAAAATTATTCAACAGGCTTTAGAAGGAATTCCGGGCGGGCCCTATGAGAATTTAGAAATCCGGCGCTTTGATAAAGTATGGGATCCCGAATGGAATGATTTTGACTATCGATTTATCAGTAAAAAACCTTCTCCTACTTTTGAATTGTCAAAGCAAGAACTTTATGTGAGAGTCGAAGCCCCAAAAGGAGAATTAGGAATTTTTCTGATAGGAGATAAGGGTGTTTTTCCTTGGAGATGGAAAATCCGACCACCGGGTTTTATCAATTTGCAAATCCTTCCTCAATTAGTTAAAAGAATGAAATTGGCTGATATTATGACAATACTAGGTAGCATAGATATCATTATGGGAGAAGTTGATCGTTAAAATGATAATAGATACAACAGAAGTACAAGCTATCAATTCTTTTTTTAGATTGCAATCCTTAAAAGAGGTATATGAGATCATATGGATGCTTGTCCCTATTTTTACTCCTATATTAGGAATCACA